CAATCAATATTCGCGATGCAATCATTGTTGGATTAGGTCCAAGACAAGGATTCTTTCTTGACCAAACTATAAGTATATAACTCCATGATATGGAAAGACAGAATATAGAACCTAAAAGGATAATTGAGGCGGCTCGTCTTTGAATCGACTTTGGACCCGAAAAAGAGAACAAAAATAAAGTCAATTTGAATTGCAAATTTCAATTAAATAAAGTAAAAGTTTTTGTTTCTCGATAGATCCTTTCGATGGATGGTGGAACACCCTTTTTTTCTTCTTATTCGATATATTATGGGTAATTAACTAACCTATTTATTACTATACTGAATGCAATGAGTTAAAATAAGTAATAAGATAGTATCAGGTCGTTCGCTCCAAAAAAAAAAAGGAATTGAAGCTATTTTCAAATCCAATTCTTTTATTCCAAAATTAATGAAAATTGAATTTCATCTTCGAATGAAGTTACACGACACAGTTCTTATTACTATTACTTTACTCAACTCAAATTTACTCAACTCAAATTTACTCAACTCAAAAATTGCACAATGAATCTGTTGATTCGGAATCACAGGATCGGTCGATGTCACATCTGATGAATCAAATTTTTTTTTCTACCTATGTTATGTCACTCTATCTTTTTTTTTAGTATTATCTATAATGACCGATAAATCATGAATTTTCCATTGGAACTAAACTAATTCTCTAAATTGGTTTTTATTACCCTCGTATCTGGGAAAAATGGAAACTTAGGTAAGTGTTTTATCAACATATGTAGAAAAAAAGAACATATCTAATAAAGCCCTTTCATGCTTACTATAACTAGTTATTTCGGTTTTCTACTGGCTGCTTTAACTATAACCCCAGCTCTATTTATTGGTTTGAACAAGATACGACTTATTTGAAAATGAATTGAATAAATAATTCAGAAAAATATTTTTTTCGGGAATTCCCGATATTCTATGGTCCTTTCCCGCACCAATTGCCAATTTTATTTCTTGGTCATTGAGATTCACGGATAATTCAGATTAATATTTAGGGATAGATCTTACCCCTTTTTTTTATCCCCTCAAACAAACCGAAATGATTGAAGTTTTTCTATTTGGAATCGTCTTAGGTCTAATTCCTATTACTTTGGCAGGATTATTTGTGACTGCATATTTACAATACAGACGTGGTGATCAGTTGGACCTTTGATTGAGTAACATTTCTTTTTTTGATTGACCTCCTACAGGGAGGAGGTCAAATTCCAGTTGCAATTAAACTTTGTTTTGTTAAGTTATTTTATTGTGATTCGACATACATAAGATAGACGGAATCACGCTCTGTAGGATTTGAACCTACGACATCGGGTTTTGGAGACCCGCGTTCTACCGAACTGAACTAAGAGCGCTTTCAAAGAAATTTTTTTTTTTCTACTTAACTTCTAACACATCTCGCATACATATAGTATCAAAAAATGAAAGATTATGCCCCATTTTAATCGATCTCAATTAATCTCTCGTTACTGCCCATAGGAAAAGTAATAGGTAGGGATGACAGGATTTGAACCCGTGACATTTTGTACCCAAAACAAACGCGCTACCAAGCTGCGCTACATCCCTTTTTAAAATTGTTGTACAGTATCATTGTACAAAATACCTGTCTTGTTTTCCACATCTTTATTTTCTCCTCTATCTATATCTATATAGAACATAGAACTTTCTTGTCATTTCTTGTTTTTGGTTTCATATAATAAAAGAATTATATACATCTGAAACCCAACCTAACGTATAAAAAAGAATGAATATTTATCCGTAATGCTCAGGGGGAAGGGGTCATCTTTTTCTTTTTTAGTGACAGGAAAATCTCATCTATTGGTTCATTGTACATATCCATTTTAGTTAGGAAATCCGCGTAAAAATAAATAAAAATGATCTTGAACTACAGCATCTGACAATATATGTATTACAATAAAGAAGGAGGATTTTCAATGCGAGATCTAAAAACATATCTCTCCGTGGCACCTGTGTTAACTACTCTATGGTTTGGGTCTTTAGCGGGTCTATTGATAGAAATTAATCGTTTATTCCCAGATGCCCTGTCATTCCCCTTTTTTTAATTCTAGTTATTGATATGCGAAGAAATGCAGAAATTGAATTCCACATGACGTAACTAAAATTTTGCCTCTCCCTTTCAATTCTTTAGGATCGTAAGGAAAGAGAAAGAAAAAGTGTATTGAACCTCATAAAAAATCCGGTAGATCCAAGATAGAATTTGGGAAAACAGAAATAAAATTCAAATGTGTATCCAATCTAGGGCAGGCTCCACAAAATCATAGCATAGAAAGAAGATACTTAAATGAAATATTGGGATTTAGGATAGAAATAATTGATAGTTAGAAAAAAATTGTATTACTTAATTATTATTATATTTTGTATTACTTAACTTAATATATACTATATTAATACATATTCTATTAATTAGATAATAAATTAATTAGATAAGATAATAAGAAGAATTACAACGAAATGTTTAGAAATGGAATTTCTAATTAGTAACTTCTATTGATTTTTTTCTTCTTCTTCGGTTCGAATCGAAAATAGAAGACTTAAGTTAAGTCGATACAAAATCTAAAGGAGGTTCATGGCCAAGGGTAAAGATGTCAGAGTCAGAGTTATTTTGGAATGTACCAGTTGTGTCCGAAATAGTGTCAATAAGGAATCACGGGGCGTTTCTAGATATATTACTCAAAAGAATCGCCACAATACACCCAGTCGATTAGAATTGAAAAAATTTTGTCGCTATTGTCATAAGCATATGATTCATGGGGAAATCAAGAAATAGATCGAAGGAAACATCATGTGTTCGATCTTTCCAAAGAACAGGACAGGAAGAGTAAGAACTTAACATATATAATATACATAATATATACAAATCAAACTCGATTTTATGTAGATATTATTTCATGTGTATAGATATATAGTATATGAATCAAATAATATATGAATCAAAGCCTATTTCGGTTGGATCTGAAATGAATAAATAGAACTTTAGAGATAAGGAATAAACCATGGATAAATCCAAGCAACCTTTTCGTAAATACAAGCGATCTTTTCGTAGGCGTTTGCCCCCAATTGGATCGGGGGATCGAATCGATTATAGAAACATGAGTTTAATTAGTCGATTTATTAGTGAACAAGGAAAAATATTATCTAGACGAGTGAATAGATTGACCTTGAAACAACAACGATTAATTACTATTGCTATAAAACAAGCTCGTATTTTGTCTTTGTTACCTTTTCTTAATAATGAGAAACAATTTGAGAGAGCTGAGTTGATCCCAAGAGCTACTGGTCCTAGAACCAGAAATAAATAGGCATACTCCTCAATTGACTCAAAAATCCAATTGAAACTCAAGCTCAGATTGATGTTTTGCTCGAAAAGGCCTAGAATCGAGATTTGATTCTTGTGTTATAATATAAGAAACAAAAAATGGGGGAGAAGAAGAAATATTTTTTTTTTTATTGAAACATGTTCATTCATTTCTACTACTTATCTTAATTTTTTTTTTATTCTATATCTTCCCGGAGTTCATTCTCCGGGGAATTCCGTTTCAATCATTCCTGTATATTACTTTTGAATCTCCTTTATTTGATAATCTTATTGGAAATCATGTAAAGACAATTCTTATTTGATATAGCTATTTGCGCAAGTATTTTACGATTAAGAAGCAATTCCTTCTTGTACAGATTATGTATTAATCTACAATAACTATAGAATACCTTATTCTCACGAGTTACTGCATTTATACGAGTGATCCACAAACGACGAAAATCCCTCTTTTGTCTGCCTCTATCTCGATGAGAGGAAACCAAAGCTCTCATTTTCTGTTGAGTAATCGTTCGAGTAAGTCTTGAATGAGCCCCTCTAAAGGTTGATGCAAATAAACGAATTTTTGTTCGACGTTTCCGAGCTGTATATCCTCGTTTAACTCTGGTCATTGAATCAGATTAAAGCTTAATGAATAACTAATTGATTTCTCTTCTTTCAGTCATCCTTTTCCCCTTCCCCGGTCGATTAATAACAAAACGGATTATTCCGATATATAAAATATCAATTCCAATGGCTTTTGCTACTATGACCTTCCCAACCACGATTTTGCATTCTATTCCTTCCAGTTATTTCACTGGAAATAATAAATTAGAACGATACTAAAAAAAAATAGTGGGTTCCATCGTTTCTATGGTTACCTCTTAAACGGTGAGGTCCTCTCTATACACCGGAGCCTCTTCTTTCATTTAATCAAATGTTATTGTTAACTTGTATAGTTCACACTCTTTGGCTCTACCTATCTACAGTAATAGCTCTTTTCACAAAAAGAGTTATCCATACAGTGACGGCATTTAATTATGAAAGTTGGCTAGGTAGCTGACCCTGTTAGTCCGTTCTTTCAAGAAAAGGAGCATAACCTTTTTGCTTCTTATGATACCATTTCCTCCGCTTAATGGATAACCATTTGCTACCAATGGGGAATTGCTTCTTATTTCAAATCTAGATGATTGGATTTGCACCAATGGAAACCATAAATTCCATATACAATATGGGTATATGATAGATCTTTTCTATCTATCCTATTCATTGGTACTGGTCATTGATACTGAAAAAATTGTCTCATTTGTTCGAACTTATGATCTGAACGAGTCGCACATACACCCTAGTACATGTTCCTCGACGCTGAGGACATCCTCTAAGAGCGGGAGATTTTGTAACATTTCTTATTGGCTGTCTTGTATTTCTAATAAGTTGTTTAATAGTTGGCATGTCGTATGTATATATATGTATATATAGAATAAAATGGGTTGGTTTAGATCGATCTTAACCTGATGATTGATCATCATGAATTATTTCTATTCAATATCAAATCACAGAAAATTTTAATTATGGTTTGAAATAAAATAAATTTATATGAAATCCCCAGTATTTTCATTTTCGACCGCTACAAGATCAACAATGCCATGAGTTTGGGCTTCTGTTGCTGACATAAAAACATCCCTTTCCATATCCTCGGATACAACCCATAAAGGGTTGCCCGTTCTTTGTACATAAACCTTTGTTAGGGTTTCGCGAAGTTTCAGTAGTTCTTCCGCTTCCAGGATAAATTCCCCTGCTTGCGCCTCATAAAAAGAACTAGCAGGTTGGTGAATCATAACCCTGATGATATTGATATAACATCATGAATGGTTCTTCTATCTTGCATGATTGGGATAAACTAAAGTAGGGGATAAAAAAATAACAAGAAAAAAAAAAAATCAAATAGAATTGAACAACCGTACAGGCATCTTTTGTTCATTGCATACGGCTCTGCAATGGAATTTACTTTTTCTTCTCTTCTATTCTATCGAAGAAAGAAATAGAATCCATCTAATCCAGATCGTTGAATGATCCATTTACCACCCTTCCTTTCGTAGAAGTAAAAAAGAATACTATGATGGTTCTGTTACTTTATATATTTATCTCGTCTGTGATTTAGCAATCCCAAAGTTTCTTTTTGATACGATCAAATAAGTAAAAAATGATCTTTTTTTTTTCATTTTCGTACTCTTTCTTTCATAGTATAAGTATCAGAAAGAGACTTCTGGTGTGGAAGAAAAATGGTTTGTGACGCTGAAATGTACTCCCGACACATAAGATCAAATCGGAAATAACCTTTATTTCATACTACTATCTCGATACAAAATCTCATGTTATGAAAAAACAATAATGGTTTGTTCATATCGAACCCGAAGTGCCATGCTATTATTACTTATAATTTTCTTTTATAATCAATGTGGCGAAGGCATAGTCTTCTTTTTTTTTTTCAATCAAATAAAAACTCATTGGCGCCAAGCGTGAGGGAATGCTAGACGTTTGGTAATTTCTCCTCCGACCAGAATAAAAGATCCCATTGACGCGGCTAATCCCATGCATATCGTATGCACATCAGGTGGCACAAATTGCATAGTATCATAAATGGCTATTCCTGGTATTACCCATCCGCCGGGAGAGTTTATAAACAAATAAAGATCCCTAGTACCATCTTCTATACTGAGATATACCATGAGACCAACAAGTTGATTCGAGATCTCACTATCAACCTCTTGGCCTAAAAAAAGTAATCTTTCTCGATAAAGTCGGTTGATTAGGACAAAATTGTATCTCTTAGTAAATAGAAAAAAATTGCATCCCTTAGGAACCGTACGTGCACCTTTGGATGCATACGGTTCAAAAAAAATTGCTAAAAAAAAAAGAATCAATGTGTCGATTCCTGTTTTATTTCTTTTTTTTTTTATGTAACAGGTTTTTTTAATGAAGGGTCTTCTATTAAAAAAAAAAAAACGAGATGAGTTTTGGCTCCCTTCCCTCTAAAAAAAAGAGATTACTGAACTTATTAAACTAACCTATCATTGATGTATTGTTTCATCGATATTAAAATCACGATGTCATTGTCTTGTTCCTGAATGGGCCCTTTCAATTCTTTTAGGTTCATGGTCTACCCCGGGAAAAGATCTGTCCGAATTCTATTTGCACATATAGGACAAATAGTCTCAGTACCATTTTTTTGTTATGACTTCTTTTTTTTTTTAGTGAATTTTGTGTCTTGCTTTCCCAAAACTATTTGATGTATTCATCATACTATTCTGTTGGTTGGCAATTTGGGATCACTACTATCACTACTATAGTAATAGTAGGTATAAAGAGTAATAGTAGGTATAAGAATCATTTATGATACAAGTGGTAATCGTACATATATTATATTAACAATTTGTTATCGATTTGGTATTTTCTGAACGGAGCCTGGATACTTTATTTTATCAGTCCAAGTAAACCATAAATTCTTTTAAATTGATAATATTGATCCCCAATATAAAATAAATTGATCTAATTGCACTTCACGCTCCGAATGATTGATTGATGCTTCACTCAATACAATATTTCTTGGGCGAAACAGAGGATATCTCGATCAGGGGAGAAAACGGGTAAATCCCATATGACCCAATATGTCTGACAAGTCGCACTATACGTCAACCCAAACCGCATCTTCCTCTCCAGGACTCCGAAAAGGTACTTTTGGAACACCAATGGGCATTAAATTAAAGAAAAAAATTTAGTACTATACCTCACTTTAATATGGAAACGTAACAATCAATGGTTTATTGTCTTCATCCCTTTTTGCTCTTTATTCTATTTGATACATAGATTGGAAAGTTTATAGGGTAAGACAGAATGAATAAAGAAAAAATTTGAAGGAAGAAATCGATCGTTCGAATGATAAACAAGTATCTATCCATTCGTTCCCCAAAAATGGGACCAATCCTCCCATTGCGTATTGGTACTTATCGGGTATAGAATAGATCTGCTTCTCTTTGTGCTTACGAACAAAATTGTTCCGTTATTTTCAATGGAATGAAATAAATATTAATCCTTTCTGATACAGAATCCACTGAAAAGGTTAGGTACATAGTTAGTATATATAGTCTTTTCCAATGCGATAAAATAAAGTGACATAGTGTCTATTTTTCTTTGATAAAGAGGTATTTCCATGGGTTTGCCTTGGTATCGTGTTCATACTGTCGTATTGAATGATCCCGGTCGATTGCTTTCTGTGCATATAATGCATACAGCTCTAGTTTCTGGTTGGGCTGGTTCGATGGCTTTATACGAATTAGCAGTTTTTGATCCCTCTGATCCCGTTCTTGATCCAATGTGGAGACAAGGTATGTTCGTTATACCCTTCATGACTCGTTTAGGAATAACCAATTCGTGGGGCGGTTGGAGTATTTCAGGAGGAACTATAACAAATCCGGGTATTTGGAGTTATGAAGGTGTGGCAGGGGCACATATAGTATTTTCCGGCTTGTGCTTCTTGGCAGCTATCTGGCATTGGGTATATTGGGACCTAGAAATATTCTGTGATGAACGTACGGGAAAACCTTCTTTGGATTTGCCCAAGATCTTTGGAATTCATTTATTTCTCTCAGGGGTAGCTTGCTTTGGCTTTGGCGCATTTCATGTAACAGGTTTGTATGGTCCTGGAATATGGGTGTCCGATCCTTATGGACTAACTGGAAAAGTACAATCTGTAAATCCAGCGTGGGGCGCGGAAGGTTTTGATCCTTTTGTTCCGGGAGGAATAGCCTCTCATCATATTGCAGCGGGTACATTGGGCATATTAGCAGGCCTATTCCATCTTAGTGTCCGTCCGCCTCAACGTCTATACAAAGGATTACGTATGGGCAATATTGAAACTGTACTTTCCAGTAGTATCGCTGCTGTTTTTTTTGCAGCTTTTGTTGTTGCTGGAACTATGTGGTATGGTTCAGCAACTACCCCAATCGAATTATTTGGTCCTACTCGTTATCAGTGGGATCAGGGATACTTTCAGCAAGAAATATATCGAAGAGTTAGTGCCGGGCTCGCCGAAAATCTTAGTTTATCGGAAGCTTGGTCTAAAATTCCCGAAAAATTAGCTTTTTATGATTATATTGGTAATAATCCGGCAAAAGGGGGATTATTCAGAGCGGGCTCAATGGACAATGGGGATGGAATTGCTGTTGGATGGTTAGGACACCCCGTCTTTAGAGATAAAGAAGGGCACGAGCTTTTTGTACGTCGTATGCCTACTTTTTTTGAAACATTTCCGGTAGTTTTGGTAGATGAAGACGGAATTGTGAGAGCTGATGTTCCTTTTAGAAGGGCAGAATCAAAGTATAGTGTTGAACAAGTAGGTGTTACAGTTGAGTTCTATGGTGGCGAACTTAATGGAGTAAGTTATTCTGATCCTGCTACTGTGAAAAAGTATGCTAGACGTGCCCAATTAGGTGAAATTTTTGAATTAGATCGGGCTACTTTGAAATCTGATGGTGTTTTTCGTAGCAGTCCAAGGGGTTGGTTCACTTTTGGGCATGCTACGTTTGCTTTGCTCTTCTTTTTCGGACACATTTGGCATGGCGCTAGAACCTTGTTCAGAGATGTTTTTGCTGGTATTGATCCAGATTTGGATGCTCAAGTGGAATTTGGAGCATTCCAAAAACTTGGAGATCCAACTACAAGGAGACAAGTAGTCTGATACGACATTGTTGTGGTATCTTTCGCCTCTACTTTTTTTTTATTTGACATTGGGTATCAGAGAAATCTTGACTTGAATCACCTTCTTTGACTTTTTTTATTTCTTTATATGATATGGTAAATGATCCCAAATGAATAGGTGTGGAAGCTATAATTGTAAACCACGATCGAATCCATGGAAGCATTGGTTTATACATTCCTTTTAGTCTCGACTTTAGGGATAATTTTTTTCGCTATCTTTTTTCGAGAACCGCCTAAGGTTCCAACAAAAAAAATGAAATAACTTTTAGAAATAATTTAATTGAAGTAATGAGCCTCCCAATATGGGAGGCTCATTACTTCAACTAGTCCCCATGTTCTTCGAATGGATCTCTTAGTTGTTGAGAGGGTTGCCCAAAAGCGGTATATAAGGCGTACCCAGTAAAGCTCACAAGTAAACCAGATATGGAGATGGCGACTAGGGTTGCTGTTTCCATTTTTAGATAATTTCAAGATCACAGTGGATCTACGATAAGATCGTTTATTTACAACTACAACGGAATAGTATACAAAGTCAACAGATCTCAACCAATCGTTAAATAGGATTTATGGCTACACAAACTGTTGAGGATAGTTCTAGATCTGGGCCAAGACGAACTACTGTAGGGGATTTATTGAAACCATTGAATTCGGAATATGGTAAAGTAGCTCCGGGATGGGGGACTACACCACTTATGGGGGTCGCAATGGCTTTATTTGCGATATTCCTATCTATTATTTTGGAAATTTATAATTCTTCCGTTTTACTGGATGGAATTTCAATGAGTTAGGTTTATAAGAACTATGAAGTCCTAGTCTTTCAATCAAAGAAAAAATTACTTTAGATTTGGATTTCTAGACCATTCTATTCTGGTAGTTCGACCGTGGAATTTATTTGTTT